TTTGTATAGAATAGAAAACGAAAAATGATTCCATTTCTACCATTATTATGATAATACATATTCCAACCTGCTTGAATACCAGAAAAATTAATGGATTGGACATTTGATCTTTTCGCTGAGATAAAGGCATAAAAACCAGAAAGAATATATAGAATTCGAATCGTTTTTTTAGCATTTAACCCCCTTTTATGTTATGGATTTCATTGTTCAAAAAATGATTCGCAGAGAAGAGAGAGATTTTGTTTACGGATTTTTGAGTAGAATACGATTGTGAAGTGTAGAAGAAAAGAAGGTTTGTATGGCTTAAACACGTGTGGAGATATCTAGAATATCTATCTTTCTTCTTTTTTATTGTTTTATTGTCTATTGTTTTATTGTCGTTCTATGTTCTATTCGGGGCAACACAGGTTGTGCTCTCCGAAAACAGAATTTCCATTTTCTATTCAATTCAAAATTCCAATTGAAGTATTCTACTTTTCTGATATCTGATAATTCTATATCGGGAACATATATAAATAATATATATCCGTCTAACAATTTATCTTGGGGGGTTTACATATACTCATAATTGTTGTTATAATTATTATTAATAATGAAAATTGAGAGGGATTTTTTGAATCAAAAAATCCAAGAAAAAATCCATACTGATTAGTTCTATATCATATATCAAGTTGTATTTTCTTATGTCATTAGGAAACCAAAATTTGGAGATTCAAATCCAAGAATCATTCATGCATTCTAAGTCAATAGTTAATGGGTCCTATTTTCATAAAGTTGAATTTGGTATTTTGCGACTGAAAATCCACATTTGATTTTTCAATAGAAAGGTAAGAGAAAGTTTTGAACATTATGAATTTTGAGATAGACTCAATCGAAATTGAAAGGATGAATCAAACCCAACCAAAAGGGAAGAAGGGTTAGGATTTCTTTGACTTTTAGGAAAAATTAAGGAAAACAGAACTCAAGGTGCAAGTACAATAAAAAAGCAGTTCAGTAATCCGGGAAAGTTTTCATCTATTTTGTATTTGTAGCATTTTGGCGACATGGCCGAGTGGTAAGGCAGAGGACTGCAAATCCTTTTTTCCCCAGTTCAAATCCGGGTGTCGCCTGATCAACAAAAAACTTGAAATCGCTTTTTTTCTTCTGTTGATATAACCCGCCGAATGATTCGCCAGCAGAAGCAGAGAAAGCAGACTGTTGATACTTGTTTGATTCTAAACACCTGGTCTGGGTGTTTTTCTAAAAAATTGTAAATATCCTTGCATTGCATATTTAGGCTTAGCTTTCAAGTAAATATTCGAATGCTAGAGGGGCTATCAAGACTTCGCAATTACCTTCTACTACAAATCCAAATTTTATATTATTAATCCATTGTATAATGACTGGACCTTGAATTAGATTGGAGAGCCCGATAGGAAATCGAAATAGTTGTGGAAGGGGGCGGAAGATACTTTATTAGATACGAAGAACTCACGAAAATATCTCCGTGCTCAAGCATCCAATCAATTGAAATGAGGGTCAACAAAAAAAGAATAGGACCTATTATTCCTACATGTTCCATTAGTAACATTCCCTTGAGATGTTACTGCGGATTTTGCTTGGGTTTAACCTTTCCCGATTATAAATCATATAGGAATTTCTTCTAAAATGAGCGAATTTATTGGATTGGTTTATTAATAGGTTTCGCTCTTTTTGACTCTGCGCCATTGATTCTACTATTATTAGTGAGGAATAAGGGAACAATTCCTTTATATTTATAGAGATAGGGGACATAATTCATATGGATATAGTAAGTCTTGCTTGGGCTGCTTTAATGGTAGTCTTTACTTTTTCCCTTTCACTCGTAGTGTGGGGAAGGAGTGGACTCTAGGGGTCCTACTAATTGAGTTAAGGAAGCAAACTGTATTAATATCAATTGCTTTCTAGACGGTTCTGCAACACGTTTGGAACAAAATCAAAATATCTTCATTTTGAAATTCCATTGGACTCGACTGGAGTAATGTATTATAGGAATCATCCTCTTTCAATCAAAAAGCTATTTCAATGATTCCCATGTTTGTAGTTCGAAAGGAAGAGGATCCCGGGAAATTTATTCGAAGCTAATTCTTCCTAAATTTTGCTATTCCAATCAACGGCCTCTTCCTAGGTGATACTGAGGAGGGCCGGACCCTTTTTTTTTATTTTATTTGTTTCTCTCTTTACTGTTCAAAGAAGAAGTGGTTTTGTTAAGTGTATACGCACTTTGTATGAGAAAGAAAGGATATAAACATAGTGGTTGTCTAACGAGATACTATGTAGAATAAGATCGTCAGGTGAGTCACATATTGCGCATTTACCGCTTTCGAATTTTTGAAATTGGATTTAGACTTTATCGACTTATTTCATATCATGGTTCAGGCGTTAAAAATCAGTGAGGTTTACTCTTCCTTTTCGATGCCCGTGGAACTACTGTCAATGGTTTACTTCTTGGGAATGTTAAAAAAAAAAGATTACTACGTGGTTTTTTGAATATGCCTATATCTATCGCTTTTGCTTCATTGATTTGATTCTCTCAATAGATACCGAGATTCCTATTGGAAATCAAAAATAGAGTAATTCAAACTATAAGACATAGGAATAATTCCGATTGATCAGAACAAATAGATATAACAAATAAATGGAATTGGATGCTATGTCAATCCCATATATTATCTTGATATTCACATATATCAAGATAATATTGTAGATTGATATATAGATCCATATCAAATGCAGCCTCTATCTTTATTTTCTTCCAGGGGGCAGCTTTATAACAACAATCTAACTAATAAATCGTATGGTAGAAAGAAATAGATGAATCTTTCTACCATACTATCTATCTATTAGAATACTGCCGATTCTAGTCCACTCATTTCATTTAAGACATAAAATTGGAATCTTTTTCATTTTATTTCGGCAATTTTGGCTAAGAACTCAGAAGTCAAGTTTCATTCAAATTAGTTAATAATTAATCGTTTTGACTGACTGTTTTTACATAAATGATAAGTAGAAAAGCGGTAGGAACTAGAATAAATAGTGCAGTAGCAATAAATGCAAGAATATTTACTTCCATAATCTCATCGGTTTTTTACTTCGCAATAACTCGGGATTTAATCCCATAGAGATGATAAATCTTTGGCCTGTAAATTCAATGAATGAATATTACCTCTCGATGATCTTGAATCAGATCAATATCATGAATAACAATATCTGAACTATCAAATCAATTCGTCGTCGAGAATTGAATAGTATAACATAGGAAGTTCTTTTATCCATACCGCCCCAAACTTGGATTGCTGACCTAATCCAAAATTCCTTTATTTATTTATCATTTTTTATTATCTGTTCTTTTTTTCTCTCTAATCTATCTAGTTCCTTATTGTACAATCATCTGATGAAGTCTCATCAAATAGCTCTTCCACTTCCAGTCGTCACATAGTTACAAACCCAAACAAACAATAAAAGCTAAATGAAAAAAGAAATAAGGATTTCCCCTTTGCTTTGACAATGGAATTCTTCCCCCGGTCCCCTTCATAAAAAGGGAGAGGTTTTTTGATATATTTATTGGATCCGTCGGGACTGACGGGGCTCGAACCCGCAGCTTCCGCCTTGACAGGGCGGTGCTCTGACCAATTGAACTACAATCCCAGGGAAATACGGGATCTAGCAGAAAATTTGATTCGTTTTGATCTCCGGATCGGGTATTTCTGAAGTACAAAGGGGGTTATATCATCTCATGGCGGATTGGCGAATTATTGGGCCGAGCTGGATTTGAACCAGCGTAGACATATTGCCAACGAATTTACAGTCCGTCCCCATTAACCGCTCGGGCATCGACCCAGGAAGAATCAATTTTCGACTTATTGGTAATCCATGATCAACTTCCTTTCGTAGTACCCTACCCCCAGGGGAATTCGAATCCCCGCTGCCTCCTTGAAAGAGAGATGTCCTAAACCACTAGACGATGGGGGCCTGCTTGACCAACGGCCATCATACTATGATCATAGTATGATCAGTTTTTTGAAATTGTCAATATAATCGAATGATTCTATCCGACGGATCTTTCCCCCTTTCAGAATTGCATAGAATTGTTTTTTATTCGTCATTGACGAATTATTCATTAGAATCGACATTAGAAATCTAGTAGTAGTATTTTTTTTTTTGAATTATTTCAATTGAATTTATTTCGATTATTTTAGTTTAGATTATTTAGTATTTCGAATTTTATTTAGAAATTTCTAAATAAAAAAGCAAAAAAGTAATAAATACAAAAAATCGAAATAATAAGGAAGAGGAGGATTTTTTCTCCAAGAATTTCGTTCAGGAGACAAGTGGAATCTCTTCATTCCATGATTCGATGAAATATCTTGAATTTTCTGTTGAATTGCTAGATGTATGTACATGTATCAATCAAGTGAATTTTGTTCTGGTGGGATGAATTCAATAAAAGAAAAAAGCAATTCGAGTCGGTCTTGAAACAATTCATTGCATTTTCTCCTAGACTTCCTAGGGAAATCCATTTTATTATTCAACAATGAGCCGCTAGACACTATGTATCTACTGCACGTACTTAATGCATATATACTTATGTTTATAATATATGTACATATAGATATTTTATCCACATAGTGAATAATTCCGGAATTAACTAAAAAAGGCCCTTTTAACTCAGTGGTAGAGTAACGCCATGGTAAGGCGTAAGTCATCGGTTCAAATCCGATAAGGGGCTTTGTAAAACCCCAATCTAGTATTCATATTTGATGAGAGAATTGTATTTTTATTTGTAATAAAAAAAGTAACTAACTGGATAATACATTATCATTATACTGAGTTATAAAGTTGAGTTCTAAAGTTGAACATTTGTTTAGTCAATTTTCATTAGTATGAATTTCGGAATAATGAAAAGTCACTTCTTGAATCACCGAATATTCCTATTTTCCATTATACCAACCAAATTGATTCGAAAGGTTAGAAATCAACAA